TAAAAAACAAGTAAGCGTAATTCCTCCTAGACAATAAAAAATGTTGACATGAGGAGGAACATATTTACTAGTTATATCATCTGCAATCGCCTGAATCTCGAGACGTTCTTCGAACCAATCATAGACTTTATTGAGATAGGTAATTCACCGAAATTCCCCCTCTAAGAACCGTATATGAGAATTTCATCTCGTACAGCTCAAGCAAAGACACCAAACAAAATATTGATTGAAAGGGATATAGAATAGACTTCTTAATCCCCGATTTTCTCTTTTCAAAAGAGACGAAGGAATAAAAATCCGAAAGTTATTTTTGTGGTGATAATGCCAAAATATCAAGTCGGCTCATTCGTCTTTATGTTGATTGTTACTACAGGCCTCTTGAATATTCTCTTTCCCTATTTTTTCTTTGATTTTTTTTTTTATGTGTAATGTGGCTTTTACTATTGTTTTTTTTATCATTGATAGGAATTTCTCTTGTTAAGATCCTATGAATCGATTGAAACCCCAGATTCATACTAGAACCACGATGATTCAAAAAACCCCCAAAGCTAAACCAAAAGATTCCGTGAGTAAGAACCATTGGATCATCACTTATTCAATCAATGGGATAGGTATAATGACTAAAAATGCAACTAAAAATACAAAAAAATGTCTATGTTGGTTAAACAAAATAGGCATAAACAGGAGTTTGAAAGAAGAAAAATCGTTCGATTTCTAACTTCTAATTCTTTCTTTTCAAAGAAATTTTTTTTTGAATCCGATCGAGAGGTCTAAATATTAAATATGAATCATAGTTCAAATATTTCTTGATCCATTTTATATATTCCGTGTTCCAGATACCAGAATGAAAATCCGACGAGTTAGAACCATCTCTATCCGAATAAGATGACAGACTCACTCTCTGTATTATTAATAGGATCAATTATAACAAGTCACACACTCATATTCCGGAAATACAGAAAGAAAGAAATTCCGCGATCGAACTACCAAAAAGGGGGGTTACAAATAAAAAAGGGAGCCCAAAAAATGCACTTTGTATTGAAAGGCTAGAACTTTCTGGTTCTTTTGGATTTCATTTTCTTGTGGATTTAATTCATTGAAATTCCATCCAGTAAAACAGAAGAATTATAAATTTCCAAAATAATAGATAGGAATATTGCAAATAAAGCCATTGCAACTCCCATCAAAGGAGTAGTTCCCCATCCAGGAGCTACTTTACCATATTCCGAATTCAATGGTTTCAATAAAGCCCCTACGGTAGTAGGTTTTGGACGAGCTCTAGAGCTACCCTCAACGGTTTGTGTAGCCATAAATCCGATTGTATTCATTGAGATCTGTTGACTTTGTATACCATTCCGTTGTAAATAAAGGATTTTTATCATAGATCCATTGTGGTCTTGAAATTATATAATAATAATGGAAACAGCAACCCTAGTCGCCATCTTTATATCTGGTTTACTTATAAGTTTTACAGGGTACGCTTTATATACCGCTTTTGGGCAGCCCTCTCAACAATTAAGAGATCCTTTCGAGGAACACGGGGACTAGTTGAAGTAACGAGCCTTCCTGTATTGGAAGGTTCGTTACTTCAATTGAGATAATGAAAAATCATTTCATCTTTTTAGTTGGAACTTTAGGAGGTTCCCGAAAAAAGATAGCGAAAAAAATTATCCCTAGAGTCGAGACTAATAGAAATGTATAAACCAATGCTTCCATAGATTCGATTGTGGTTTACAATTATAGCTTTCATACCTGTTTAGTTGGGATTATTTTCCCGATAATGATAAAAAAAAAGAGTCAAAACAAAAAAGGTCAGTCATTCAAATCAAGATTTCTCTAGTATACTATATCAAATAATAAAAAAAATAGAGGCCGAAAATAACAAAGCAATGGTGTATTAGACTCCTTGTCTTCTTGTAGTCGGATCCCCAAGTTTTTGGAATGCTCCAAATTCTACTTGAGCATCTAAATCTGGGTCAATACCAGCAAAAACATCTCTGAACAAGGTTCTGGCCCCATGCCAAATGTGCCCAAAGAAGAAGAGTAGGGCAAAGGAAGCATGCCCAAAGGTAAACCAACCCCTTGGACTACTACGAAAAACACCATCAGATTTCAAAGTAGCACGATCTAATTCGAAAATTTCACCCAATTGAGCGCGTCTAGCATATTTTTTCACAGTAGCGGGATCGCTATAACTAACTCCGTTGAGTTCGCCACCATAAAATTCAACAGTTACACCTACTTGTTCAACGCTATACTTAGATTCCGCTCTTCTAAAAGGAACGTCAGCTCTAACAATTCCGTCCCCATCTATCAAAACGACTGGAAATGTTTCAAAAAAAGTAGGCATACGACGTACAAAGAGTTCACGCCCTTCTTTATCTCTAAAAATAGGGTGTCCTAACCATCCAACAGCTATTCCATCGCCGTTGTCCATTGAGCCCGCTCTAAATAATCCTCCTTTTGCCGGATTATTCCCAATGTAATCATAAAAAGCTAATTTCTCAGGAATTTTCGACCAAGCTTCTGATAAACTTTGATTTTCGGCTAGCCCAGCGCTTACTCTTCGATATATTTCTTGTTGAAAGTATCCCTGATCCCATTGATAACGAGTGGGACCAAATAATTCGATCGGGGTAGTTGCCGAACCATACCACATAGTTCCGGCAACAACAAAAGCTGCAAAAAAGACAGCAGCGATACTACTCGAAAGAACGGTTTCAATATTGCCCATACGTAATCCTTTGTATAGACGCTGAGGCGGACGGACACTAAGATGGAATAGGCCTGCTAATATACCCAATGTCCCTGCTGCAATATGATGAGAAGCTATTCCTCCTGGAACAAAAGGATCAAAACCTTCCACGCCCCATGCTGGACTTACAGGTTGTACTTTTCCAGTTAGTCCATAAGGATCGGACACCCATATTCCAGGACCATACAAACCTGTTACATGAAATGCGCCAAAACCAAAACAAGCCACCCCAGAAAGAAATAAATGAATTCCAAAAATCTTAGGCAAATCCAAAGAAGGTTTTCCTGTACGTTCATCAGAAAATATTTCTAGATCCCAATACACCCAATGCCAAATAGCTGCCAAAAAGCACAAGCCAGAAAACACGATATGCGCTCCGGCCACACCTTCGTAACTCCAAATACCCGGATCTGTTATAGTCCCCCCTGTAATACTCCAACCGCCCCATGAATTGGTTATTCCTAAACGAGTCATGAAAGGTATAACGAACATACCCTGTCTCCACATTGGATCAAGAACAGGGTCAGAGGGATCAAAAACTGCTAATTCATATAGAGCCATCGAACCGGCCCAACCAGCAACCAGAGCTGTATGCATTATATGGACAGAAATCAACCGGCCGGGATCATTCAATACGACGGTATGAACACGATACCAAGGCAAACCCATGGAAATACCCCTTTATCAAAGATAAATGACACTATGTAACTTTATTGCATTGGAAAATACTATAGACTAGTCAATGGACCCTTTTTGTTCAATGGATTCTCTCGGAACAAGGGTTAATGTTTGTTCTATTCTGTTGGTAATAATGGAACAATTATGGTTGTAGGAACAAAAAGAAACAAATCTATTCTATACCCGATAAGTAGCAATACGCAATGGGGAGTTGATACCATCTTCGCTCAGTGAATACTTTAATACTTGTAATACTTGTTCATTATTGGAAGGCTATATTCGTAAGAAATTTTCTTCATTTATTCTATCTTTTTTTTTTCACTAAACTTTTCTAATCTATGCAGAAAATATTATAAAGGTTGATATTATGAAGACAATAACCCTATTATTACGTTTCCATATCAAAGTGAAATATAGTACTTAATTCTTTTTTTTTTTCATTTAATGCCTATTGGTGTTCCAAAAGTTCCCTTTCGAAGTCCTGGAGAGGAAGATGCATCTTGGGTTGACGTATAGTGCGACTTGTCAGATATATTGGGTCATATGGAATTTCCCCGTTCTCTCTTCCGATTGAGATATCCTCCCTTTCGCCCAACAAGAAAGATTATTTGAAGCATCCAAAATTTGGAGCGTGAAATGCAATTAGATCTATAGGAGGATTCAGATTAATTAGAATAATTTATGGTTGGCTTGGTTAGACCAATAAAATGAAGTATCCAGGCTCCGTTTATAAAAACCCCAATCCCAATTGCTAATATATTGAAGATTCCTACTTGTATTATATATTTTATTTACTTTTGTTATAACTTAACCATTTTTATTTTAAATTTAAAATAAAAAAAGGTTGAATTTGTCGAAAGAAAAAATATGAAATGAAAAAAAAAGGGGAATTCTTAACAAAAAAACACAAGTGATATTGGAAGCATTTGTCCTATATGTGCAAATCGAAATCGGTCAGATCTTTACCCGGAGTAGAGCATAAACCTAAAAAAAATTAAAGAGACCCGTTCAAGAACAAGAAAATGACATCGTGATTTGGATTGGATCTCGATGAAACAATACATCAATGAAAAGTGAGTTTGATAAGTTTCAGTTTAATAAATTCTATTTTTTTTCTATTTTTAATAGTTATATGAGGAATTAGGGAAAGGCGAAAAAAGGAATAGAATCTACACATTTAGAATCTATACATTGATTTTCTCACAATTTTTTGAACCGTATGCGTCAAAAGGTGCATGTACGGTTCCTAAGGGATACAATTTTACCCTAATCAACCGACTTTATCGAGAAAGATTACTTTTTTTAGGCCAAGAGATCGATAGCGAGATCTCGAATCAACTTATTGGTCTTATGGTATATCTCAGTATCGAGGATGATACCAAGGATTTGTATTTATTTATAAATTCTCCTGGCGGATGGGTAATACCCGGAATAGCTATTTATGATACTATGCAATTTGTGCGACCAGATGTACATACAATATGCATGGGGTTAGCTGCTTCAATGGGCTCCTTTATCCTGGTCGGAGGAGAAATTACCAAACGTTTAGCATTCCCTCACGCTCGGCGCCAATGATTTTTTTATTTGAGAGAAAACAAGAAAACTATGCCTTCACCGTATGAAATATTAATATTAAGTAATAATAGCATGGCACTTTGAATTCGATATGATAAATGAGAAAATTTTATCTCTATTTTCAAAATATTAGATTATGTATCGAAAGAGTAGTATGAGATCAAGAGTATTCCCGATTTTTTATCAGGAGTCTTTTTCAGCGTCACAAACTTTTCTTCATACCAAAACAAAAAAACTCTTAACAATATTTATGTTTGAAAGAGTACGAAAAAAAGAATTTCTTCCTTATTTTTTTTTTTCGGATCAAAAAAAGAAACTTTGGGATTGCTGAATTACAGACGAAATAAATATATAAAGCAACGGAGCCATCATAGTATTTTTGAACTCCTCTGAAAAGAAGGGTGGTAATTGGATCATTTACTGATCTGGATCTGATCGATCCTATTTTTCTCTTTCTTCGACGTAAAAAAAAGTAAATTCCATTATAGAGCCGTATGCAATGTGGAAAAGATGCACGTACGGTTGTTCAATTCTATCTTTTTTATTGTTTTCCTAGTATATATTTTTTGTCTTCGCCTCATCATACGAGATAGAAGAACCCCTTTTAGGGTACATCATCAGGGTAATGATTCATCAACCTGCTAGCTCTTTTTACGAGGCACAAACAGGAGAATTTATCCTGGAAGCGGAAGAATTATTGAAATTGCGCGAAACCCTTACAAGGGTTTATGTACAAAGAACAGGCAAACCCTTATGGGTTGTATCCGAAGATATGGAAAGAGATGTTTTTATGTCAGCAACAGAAGCCCAAGCTCATGGAATTGTTGATCTTGTAGCGGTCGAATAAAACGAATAAAAATAGTTAACCATTTGATATTTTATCTTGTTAGGGGGTTTACCTTTTATTTTATTATATTAACTTCTATTATATATTATATTTTCTATTCTATATTATATTAAGTAGAAATAATTCATAATCATTCGCTTCGGTTAGGATTGATCTAAACCAGCCCATTATGTATATGATTCAGCATGCCAACTATTAAACAACTTATTAGAAACACAAGACAGCCAATCAAAAACGTCACGAAATCCCCCGCTCTTCGGGGATGTCCTCAGCGCCGAGGAACATGTACTAGGGTGTATGTGTGACTCGTTCAGATTATAGAATTGAATAAAAGCAAATGAAAGGAAATAATTTTTTTCCAGTATAAATGATCAGTACCAGTGAATAGGATAAAATGGAAGAACTCCAGTCATTATTGAAAAATACCTATTTATCTAGTGTGTATGAAATTTATGGTTTCTATTGGTGTAAATTCGATTTAAGATGATAAAAATTTCCCATTGGTAGCGAACGTTATCCATTAAGCGGGAAATCTTATATTTAGAGCAAATAAATTATGCTCCCATTCTTTGAAGAACGGACTAACAGGGTCAGCTATCCAGCTAACCTTCAAAATTAAATACCGTTACTGTATAGGTGGATCTCATTGTGAAAGACCCATTACTGGATAATTCATGGGTAGAGCCAACAAATTTGAACTGTACAAGTTATCAATAACATTCAGTAAATGAAGTAAGGGGCTCCGGTGTATAGAAAGGACCTCACCGTTTAAAAAGTAACCATAGAAACGAAGGAACCCACTATTTCTTTATTCATCTATATTTAAATTGAATTTACATTCTTTTTTTTTTTTTTGATATATTAATTTAATACAATTTCTTATTTTTTTGTCTTGTTTCAAGGCGAAAACTAAAAAAAAAAAAAAAGAAAAAATCGTGGTCGGGAAGGTTATAGTAGCAAAAGCCATTGGGATTTTGATTTTATACATTGGAAAAATCCGTTTTGTTATTAATAGAAAGGCTAAAAGAATAACTCAAAAAAAGAAAATCAATTAGTAATTAGTTATTCATCAAAGTTTCATTTATTCAATGACTAGAGTTAAACGAGGATATATAGCTCGGAACCGTAGAAAAAAAATGCGTTTATTTGTAAAAACTTTTCGAGGGGCTCATTCAAGACTTACTCGAACTATTGCTCAACAGAAAATAAGAGCTTTGGTTTCGGCTCATCGGGATAGAGATAGGCAAAAGAGAGATTTTCGTCGTTTGTGGATCACTCGGATAAACGCAGTAATTCGCGAAAGGGGGGTATATTATAATTATAGTAAATTCATACACAATCTGCACAAGAGACAGTTGCTTCTTAATCGTAAAATACTTGCACAAATAGCTATATTAAATAGGAATTGTCTTTATATGATTTCCAATGAAATCATAAAAAAAGAAGATTGGAAAGAATCCCCCGAAATTATTTAAATGAAGTTCCCCGGAGTTTAGTCTCCGGGAGGATATAGTCTGATAAAATACAAAAAAGAAATAAATAAAAATCAATAAACCCATTCAAATTCAAAATTCAAAAAATTTATTCCCGATTTTGATTATCTTACAACACGACAATCAAACCTAGATTTTTTTAGAACAAAACATCAATCCATGTTTGAGTTCAAATTATAATTTTGATTCAATTACAATTAAATAAAGAGTAAGCCTATTATTTATATTTATTTTTGGTTCTAAAACTAGCAGTTCTAGCAGTCGACTCGATTCTTTCAAATTGTTTCTCATTATTAAGAAAAGGTAACAAAGATAAAATACGAGCTTGTTTTATAGCAATAGTAATTAATCGTTGTTGTTTCAAGGTCAATCTATTTACTCTTCTAGATAATATTTTTCCCTGTTCACTAATAAATCGGCTAATTAAACTCATGTTTCTATAATCAATTCGATCCCCCGATTGGATCGAGGGCAAACGCCTACGAAAAGATCGCTTGGATTTAATAAAGGGTCGCTTGGATTTATCCATAGTTTGTTTAGTTTATTCCTTATACCGAAAATCCTATTTCGGCTGGACCTTAAAAAAATTAGAATTAAGAAATAGGATTTGGTTTGTTTATTTCGATTTTTTTATTTATTTTTAATATATATAATAATATATTAATATAAATAATTATATAATGAAAATCGTTTTGTCTCCTTCCGTGAAAGGATGATAGACAGACGTTTTGGTTCGATCTATTTCTTTATCTCTCCGTGAATTGTATGTTTGCAACAATAGGGACAGAATTTTCGCAATTCCAACCGACTAGGCGTATTGTGTCGATTCTTTTGAGTAATATATCTGGAAATGCCCTTTGATTCCTTATTAACACTCTTTCGAACACAACTGGTACATTCCAAAATTACTTTTACTCGGGCATCTTTACCCTTAGCCATCAACCTAACCTCCGTTTTATTTTTGATTCAAGCAACTTTTTTCATTTTCGACCCGAAGTGAAGAAGAAAGAAAAAGAAAAAATATAGAAATTGCTAACTCGAAATACAATTAGAAAGATTTCGTTGCAATCATATAGGGTAATATAATAATATTAATAGTAAATAAATTAAGAAATACGACGTAATCAAACGCTTTCTAACTCTATTTCTAATCACAGTATTTCATTTAAGTATCTTGTATGATACTCTTATCCTAGATCCACATTTTCATTTCCGTTCTAACTCTTTCTCTTTTTTTTTAGAAATTTTCATTCGAACCTTAAGTCAAGTTTTGATGAGGTTGAATCTACTTTTCTTCTTTCTCTCCTATTTATTCTAATATATTATTTGAATATTTTTTTCAAATAAAAAGAGAAAGAAGAAAGAAAAGGGAGGAGGGATTAGTCACAGATAGTTGATTTTATCTCTAATATTCGTTACTCCCTCTCCATGTCAATAACTAGAATGAAAAAAAAGGGAATGTCAACGCATCTGGGAAAAAACGATTGATTTCTATTAATAAACCAGCTAAAGACCCAAACCATAGAGTGCTTAGTACCGGCGCCACGGAAAGATATGTTTTAAAATCTCGCATTGAAAATCCTCCTTCTTTATTAATATATAAACAAAGTAATACATATCTAATCTACGATCAAATGCATATCATATTATAGTTAAAGACTACTTGTGTTTGTACACGAAATCCCTAAGCTAAGTCAAATTAAAATGTACATTAATCCTGTAGATAAGATATTTTTTTTTAAGAAAAAAAGTAACATACCCCTTCCCACTAAATATTCCCGAAAAGTATTTTTTTTTGACTTTACAACCGATTTGTTTTTCATATATATCCCAATACTTTTATTATACCTTATAAGAGACCAAAAAGAAGAAATGACAAGATATATTATCTATGTATATAGATATAGGAAATAACGATGTGGAAAACACGACAGGGATTCTTTAAAATTACACTATAAAAACCAATTGAATTGAAAGGGATGTAGCGCAGCTTGGTAGCGCGTTTGTTTTGGGTACAAAATGTCACGGGTTCAAATCCTGTCATCCCTACCTAATTACTTTTCCTCTGAGAAGTAAGGAGGAATTAATTGAAATCGATTAAAAAAGGAATCTCGCTTTTTTTTTATCATACTCTATAGTGTTTGCATGCCAGATGTAGATGTAGTTTTGTATTACAAAAAAAGTTTTCTTTACAGTCTTATCTATTGTGATAAGAAAGCGCTCTTAGTTCAGTTCGGTAGAACGTGGGTCTCCAAAACCCGATGTCGTAGGTTCAAATCCTACAGAGCGTGATTCCATTCTTGTTAGGTTGAATTGAATTTATCGAATTAGACTGAAATAACTGAACAGTAATCTAAATTTGACCTCCTCCTTTCGCTAATGCACAGGAGGTCAATCAAAAAAAGATTTGTTAATTAATTATTAATTAAAGGTCCAACTGATCGCCACGTCTGTATTGTAAATATGCAGTTACGAATAATCCAGCCAAAGTAATAGGAATTAGACCTAAGACGATTCCAAATAGAAAAACTTCAATCATTTCAATTCGTTTGAAACAAAAAAAAGAAAGGTAATATCTATCTCTAAATATTAATCCGAATTGCCCATGAATCTCAATAACAAAAAATTCGCAATTGACGTAGTAAAGAATTA